AAATTCGCAAGAACCTTTCTTTAATTCAATTAGATGTTAACGTAAATGAACCATAACTATGTAGCCCTATTCCTAATAGATTGACCCCAAAATAGCATATCCAAATTATAAGAAAGCCCATAGACGCCACAATTGCGGAAATTTCAACCTGTAAATTTCTATTGGTTCTAGTATGTAAATAAACCGCAAATACGATCCAAGTAATAAATGCCCAAGTTTCCTTTGGGTCCCAATTCCAATAGGACCCCCATGCTTCATTAGCCCATACTGCTCCTGAAAGAATACCTATAGTTAAAAAGAGAAAACCTAGACTAATCACACGATAACTCCAATAATCCAACTGGTGAATCAATTGGGACCTGTAATAATTGTTAGCAGAAAAAAAAGAAGCATTTCCTAAAAAATTGTTTCTTTCATTTATGTATTGTATTTCACCAAAAGAAAGTTCCTCGTTTAGTTTTAATAAAAAAGTATTCCTCTTACAAAAAAAATTTATGTTTTTTCGAAATGTAAGGACCAGAAGTGCTACTGATAATAATGATCCACATAAAAGAGCTGCATAGCCCAATATCATCATACTTACGTGCATTATTAACCACTCGGATTGGAGAGCGGGTACTAATATTGCGGATTGATGTATTTCAGTTAAAAGACCCGAAGTAGCAAAGCCTTGGGTAAAAATAACACTTGACACAGTTATTGTGCTTAAATGGCTTTTTTTTTTTTTGAAATATGGAACTATCTGAATAACTGATAAACTCCAAGAAAGAAAGATTAATGATTCATATAAATCACTTAGTGGGAAATGCCCCGAATAAATCCAACGAGTGACTAATAATACGGTTATACATAAAAAAGTAGCTATCATTCCCTTTTCTGACGAATCATTTAGTTTTATGATTTCATCGATTAATAAAGTTATCAAATGAATTGTAATTACAACGGAAACGATCGAAAAGGAAATATGAGTTAATATATGCTCTAAAGTTGAAAATATCATAAAAATTTTAAAAAGGAGGAATCCTGAAATATAAATCAGGAGTTGAATTCATTCTAGAATTTAGAATATATTGTATCTATTTTCGAAGAGAAGGTCTGCCGCCACTCGGACTCGAACCGAGATGCTCTCGCACTGCTTCCTAAGAGCAGCGTGTCTACCGATTTCACCATAGCGGCTTGTTCGAATTCATAATAGCCTATTCATAGTCAATCGTCGAGATTTAAGGAGTCAACTAAATGAAATCTTTTTAGTCAAAATGAAAATGGATGAATAAAACTTTGTTCAAATACAAATTCGAAGGTTCATTATTCATTATTATGGGGTATGGGTTTTATTTACCTTAGTGCTTTGGTGTAGTTTATGCTCTTCTATAATTCAATAGAATCGAACTATTGAAACTATAAACTTCAACCCTCTAGTTATTGATAGAACTATAAAAAATTTCTTTATTCTTTTTCATAAAAGATTTATCATTTATATTATTTCCTAAAAGTTAAAAAATGTATTTTACCAATGAACAAAAAATAAGACCCCTTTTTTATTATTTATTACTCAAAACTTGCACATTAATTCGGACAAAAAATTCCAGTCTTTTGTCGGTTGGGTTGAAAGAGACATATAAATGGGAAATTTATATATTCTAATAGATTAATTCAGAGAAATTCAGATAAATAAGAAGTCAGAAAGTTACACAAAAAATTTTCAAAATAAATGAATAAATTAATTTCAACGATGTATTAATTTTAACTAAAGATCTCTTTTTTACCCTTCTTCATAATATATATATATTCATATATATAATTTATATATATATATATAAAATATATATATATAGAAAAACGTCGATTATTGTAATTGTGACAAACAGGTTGATGGGGAAAAAAGACTCCCCCATCTCCCAAACAAGAAAATATACTAACAAGGGCTCAAGTTTTGTATCTTGTCTTTATTCTTTTTTTTTTTTCTTTTTTCAAATTTTTATAATTTACTAACCCCTAAACCGAAGAATTATTATTATACATATATATTTATACATATATACATATCCTAATAGCGAAGCGAGTTCTAGTTCATATTGATTAGCCACAAATAATAGGTTTGTTGATTTCCTATTAAGAATGAAATGGGCCTATTTTTCTATTAGGATTATTCCAATGTTTTATTTTATGACTTTTTTTGTCGCACAAAAAAACTTTTTGAGTTTCCGGTAGAAAGAGATTTACCTAATGACAACGCTTTTAAGGCTGCCCAATATCCCTTCCCTTTCCAAATATTTTTACGAATACGCTTTTTTGATATAGAAGTACGTTTTTTTGGAACTGCCATTTAAAAATTAAGAGGTTACTCGTTGTTATAGTTGGATGTGAAAGACATCTATTGGTCAAAACGAATATATTCATTATCTAGTTATTTTCTAGAGAATAATTAGATAATATAATATATATTATCTAGAGAAAATCTAGAGAAAACAAAAAAAATATATATAGATAAAAAATGTGTGAAAATAGTACAAAATCTTACTATAAATTTTTTTTCTACATAAAATAGACCGAAGGATTTAAGAACCCATTGCCTAATGAAAAGCCTAATGAAAACTTTAATTTTTTCTATTAATTGGTCAAACTTGAGTAAAGAATACTTCGAAATTCCATTTTAAAATTCGAATCAAACTAGTAATTAAAGTAATGAATCTGTTAAAAGATACACGTTTTGTTAAAAAAATCTTCGTTATTTTTTTATTAAATTTAATTTTATTTTACCCCCTTTTGATAATTACCCCCTTTTTTGATAAATATAAATGATCAATATAAAAAGAAATCTTATATAAAATATAAAATGTTAGATATTATAGCGTTTCCTATAAATGTTTTTTTATTGAAACGGAAACTAATCAATCAGTTTCATACTGAAACTAGTTAATGATTTGGAACAAACTGACTAAAAAGCGAGATTTGTACAAAAATTGTACCTTAGTTAATCCTATGATTCATATCGATTCATATTAGATTTCTTTTTAGTGTAATTTTTTATCATTACTTTATGAATATAAAGTGATTTAATAATAATGAAATTTTGTATTTTCGTTATTTTAAGAAAAAAATCTTAGTTAATAACTAAATTTGTATAAACAAATCTTAGTTAATAACTAAATTCGCTTTTTATGAGCAATAGGTCATATCATTTGCCCAATTGTAACTTCTTTATTTTAATATTTAATTTGGAAAGACCCAGATAATATATAAAATTCGAAAAATATCTTTAAGTTAGTATTAAGTTAGTACATCTCTTGATTTTTTTATTGACCCCTTTTGTTTTGAAATTGAAAGGGGGTAGGATCCGGTAAATCGGAAACAATCAATTAAGAATAAAAAACTTTTTTATGGAACAGACATATCAATATTCGTGGATAATACCCTTCCTTCCACTTCCAGTTCCTATGTTAATAGGAGTGGGACTTCTTCTTTTTCCGTCGGCAACAAAAAGTCTTCGCCGTATGTGGGCTTTTCAAAGTGTTTTTTTGTTAAGTATAGTCATGATTTTTTCGATCAATCTGTTTATTCAGCAAATAAATGGCAGTTCTATCTATCAATATGTATGGTCTTGGATCATTAATAATGATTTTTCTTTAGAATTCGGTTACTTGATCGACCCGCTTACTTCTATTATGTCAATATTAATCACTACTATTGGAATTATGGTTCTTATTTATAGTGATAATTATATGTCGTATGATCAAGGATATTTGAGATTTTTTGCTTATATGAGTTTTTTCAGTACTTCTATGTTAGGATTAGTTACTAGTTCTAATTTGATACAAATTTATATTTTTTGGGAATTGGTAGGAATGTGTTCATATCTATTAATAGGGTTTTGGGTCACACGGCCTGTTGCTGCAAATGCTTGCCAAAAGGCATTTGTAACTAATCGTGTTGGGGATTTTGGTTTATTATTAGGAATTTTAGGTTTTTATTGGATAACAGGGAGTTTCGAATTTCGAGATTTATTCAAAATATTCAATAACTTGATTTCTAATAATCATAATGAAGTCAATTTTTTATTTGTTACTTTCTGTGCCGTTCTATTATTTTCCGGTGCGGTTGCTAAATCTGCACAATTTCCCCTTCATGTATGGTTACCGGATGCCATGGAGGGGCCTACTCCTATTTCGGCTCTTATACATGCTGCTACTATGGTAGCTGCGGGCATTTTTCTTGTAGCTCGGCTTATTCCTCTTTTCATAGTCATCCCTCACATAATGAATTTCATCTCTTTGGTAGGAGTAATAACAATATTATTCGGGGCTACTTTTGCCCTTGCTCAAAAAGACATTAAGAGAGGTTTAGCCTATTCCACAATGTCTCAATTGGGTTATATGATGTTAGCTCTAGGTATGGGGTCTTATCGAAGTGCTTTATTTCATTTGATTACTCATGCTTATTCGAAAGCATTATTATTTTTAGGATCCGGATCCGTTATTCATTCAATGGAAACTCTTGTTGGATATTCTACAAATAAAAGTCAGAATATGGTTTATATGGGGGGTTTAACAAAACATATCCCAATTACCAAAACCGCTTTTTTATTAGGTACACTTTCTCTTTGTGGTATTCCGCCTCTTGCTTGTTTTTGGTCCAAAGATGAAATTCTTAATGATACTTGGTTGTATTCACCAATTTTCGCAATAATAGCTTGGTTTACAGCGGGATTAACCGCATTTTATATGTTTCGAATATATTTACTTACTTTTGAAGGACACTTAAACGTTCATTTTAAAAATTATAGTGGCAAAAAGAATACTCCCTTATATTCAATATCTCTATGGGGTAAAGAAGATTCAAAAAGAATTAACAAAAATTTTCGTTTATTAACGTTATTAACAATGAAAAATCATGATATTTTTTCTTTTTTTTCAAAAAAAACGTATCTAATTGATCAGAATTCAAGAAACATCACACAACCTTTTATTACTATTACCCATTTTGGAAATAAGAAGTTTTTT